TTCCTGCTGCGGTTTGAGCAGCAAAAGGTGTCCCTCTTTTCGTCCCCTTGAATCCACAAGTACCGGCGGAGGACCAAGAAACCACCCGCCCCCGTACATCTGTAATAGTAATAATGGTATTATTGAAACTGGCTTGAACATGAATAACTCCTTTTGGTATTCTACGCGCACTCCTACGTGACCCCATACGTCCATTTCTACGTGAACCGATTCGTGGTATAGCTTTTGCCATATTTTATCATTTCATAAATATAAGTCAGAGATCTATGGATATATCCATTTCATGTTACAAAAGATTCCTTATTTATTATCAATTTCTTTAGTTCTTTAGCGAGTCTGATTATCCCTGTCTTTGTTTATGTTTGGGATTGGAACAAATTACTATAAGTTGTCCCCTCCTACGGATTAATCGACACTTTTCACAAATTTTACGGACAGAAGCTCTTATTTTCATACTTGCCATTCCTTATTTTAAATTTGAATCAACTTCAGAATATACTTCTTTGAAGACAATAGTTTCTTGATAATTTTTCATATTGATTCCCTTATTCCATGATAAGGGGTGTTCAAACCATATAATTTTTGAATCCTTGTTGCGGAGTCGAAAAATTATACGCCCCCAGGTTGAATCATAACGACTTACTTCAACTTTGACTCTATTTAGTTTTTTACAATTTTAAAGAATCAATTTTGGATACATTTTGTGTATGAGAAAGATTACCATATAGAACACAAAATTTCTCCGCCGATTCCTTGTAGTCTAGCCTCTCGGTCGGTCATTATACCTCGAGAAGTGGATAGAATTACAATTCCCATCCCACCTAAAATTCTAGGAATTCGTTGATAGTTAGAATAGATTCGTAGACCCGGTCGACTGATTCGGTTTAAATTGAAAAGGTTTCTATAGGGCTTTTTTCGAGTCCTTTGGTGTCTCAGCGTTAAAACCAAAAAATTTTTATGCTTTTCGCGCTGTTTTCTCATATTTTCAATAAAACCTTCTCGTAAAAGTATTTTTACAACATTTTCGGTACTATTAGTCGATGTTATTCGAACCACTCTTTTTTGATCCCTATAAGCATTTCGTATAGAGGTTAATATCTCAGCAATAGTGTCTCTACCCATTATGCCTATTTTATTAACTCATTATTTGATATAATCAACATGCTTTTTTGTTTATGAATAATTCAAGGTATATGCGTGAGATACAATCTATCTCTTAATCTATTTTCTTTTTCAAATAATCTATACCCTACTCTAAAAAGAAAAAGAATTTTATAATACCTCGGGAGCTAAGGAAACTATTTTAGTAAAATTTAGTTTTCTTAATTCGCGGGCGATTGCACCAAAAATTCGAGTTCCTCTTGGATTTCCTTCTTGATCAATAACAACTGCAGCATTGTCATCATATTGTATTATCATACCGTTGTCCCGTTTCAGTTCTTTACAAGTACGTACAATTACAGCTCTGACAACTTCTGATCTTTCTAGGGGCATATTTGGTACTGCGTCTTTGATCACAGCAATAATAATGTCACCAATATGAGCATATTGACGATTACTAGCACCTATGATTCGAATACACATCAATTCTCGGGCCCCGCTGTTATCGGCTACATTTAAAAGGGTTTGAGGTTGAATCATACTATTTAAAAATTTTTTCTTTCAATGCAAAGGACAAAGAAAAAAAGAAATATTTTTTGTCTAAAAATAAAAATTTTTAAATTTTTCATAATGAAGAACCTTTTTGTTAGTTGTTCTTTTTATACTTTATCCCGAAATAATGAATTGAGTTCGTATAGGCATTTTGGACGCTGCTACTGAAATCGCTCGTCTAGCTATATTTTCCGTTACTCCATTCATTTCATAAAGTATTCGACCTGGTTTAACAACAGCTACCCAATATTCGGGCGATCCTTTACCTGAACCCATACGTGTTTCTGCGGGTCTTATTGTAACTGGTTTGTCTGGAAATATTCGTACCCATATTTTTCCACCACGACGGACATTTCGTGTCATTGCTCGTCGACCTGCTTCTATTTGTCTGGATGTGATCCAAGCAGGTTCAATCGCTTGAAGAGCATATTTACCGAAACAAATACGATTCCCCCGATAAGAAATTCCCTTCGTTCTTCCTCTATGTTGTTTACGGAATCTGGTTCTTTTTGGGTTATAGTTGATGTTTGTTTGTGAATTCCATCTCTAATACAGAACCAGACGTGAGAATTTCTTCTCATCTGGCTCCTCGCGAATAAAAGGATTCAAAAAAATAAAATTTTCGCGGGCGGATATTTACTCTTTTGTTTAATTTTTATACTTTTTTTGCACTTTCGAAGAATAGATCAATTCATCTGGGCTTCGTTCCGCCATCCCGACCAGTGAATCAGTAAGATTTCCTTTTCCATAGAATCTTTTGCATTCACAGCTTCCATCGTTCCCATCGCTTCTTACTTAATGCTTAGGTCTGAATTTTACAATGGAGCTCGTCATGGAAGTTGTTCTT